GGAAAGCGGGAAGTTGACAAGTTGGTTTCTATCTAATAATTTGTGAAAAATTTCGGAAGAAGAACAATATGATAATATTCTTTCAATTCAATTAGACAAGAAATCTATAAATTTCTTTTTCGTGGTTCTAGATATAGAAGAGGTTGGGGAGAATTCCTTACTTTCGATTTAAAGAAATTAGTTAAAAAAAAAGAAAAATAAAGTATTGAAGATTAATTGATTTCAATTAATCAATTTTTGTGATGCATCCATTGTTGTATTAGATCCACGGGTTTTTTATTGACCTAACTGCAAGGATTTCTTTTTATAAATATGTAGAACCTATAAAAGAAAAGCAAAGATAATAGTAATTACTAGTCTTAGAATTGAGTTGGACAAAAGAATTTTTTTTTGAATGATGATAGTTTTTTTATTCAAAATCTTGTTTCTATGGATGAACCCGATTGCTGAGTCTAATAAGTTCAATTGAAAGTAAAAAGGGTTATGTTATAAAATAACTTTTCATTCTAAAAAAACGAAAGGATCAAAATAGAAATTCGTTTTTCATTTTATTTTCTAATGATTCAAATAAATTTTCATTTTTGAATAAAGTTCCATGGCATTAGTTATTATTATTCGATTAGTTTACTCAAAGGTTTCGCAAAAAATCTGTTGATTCAAAATCACGAGATGTGTAGATGTCACAGATAATGAGTCATTTCTTTATTTTTTTCTACTGCCGTTCCTTTATCTTTCTTAGTGACATCTCATCTCCAATGTAATAGTTGATGAATTAAAAACTTTCAATTGAACTTATTCTTTGAATTTCGATTTTTACTGATTTTTTTTCCAAATAGAAACTTAGGTAAATGCTTTAGAAACATATGTCTAAAAAGAACATATTTTATTTAGTTCCTTTATGCCTACTCTAACTAGTTATTTCGGTTTTTTACTAGCGGCTTTAACTATTACCTCCGCTTTATTTATAGGTCTAAACAAAATACGACTTATTTGAAATTAATTGAATGAACAACTCAAGAAAGACTCTTGTGGGATTCCGTCCATTTTTTAGCTCTTTACTGGGGCAATTAATAATTTTTGGTTATTGAGATTCATGGGCAATTCAGATTAATATTTAATTAAGAATAGATATTACCTTTCTTTTTTTTTTCAAACGAATTGATTGAAATGATTGAAGTTTTTCTATTTGGAATCGTCTTAGGTCTAATTCCCATTACTTTGGCTGGATTATTTGTAACTGCATATTTACAATACAGACGTGGTGATCAGTTGGATCTTTGATTAATTAACAACTCTTTTTTTGATTGATCTCCTCTTTTCCCACAGGAGGTCAATTTTCGATTAGATTCTTATTCATTTATTTCAGTCTAATTCGATAATTCAATTTGACCTAACAAGAATGGAATCACGCTCTGTAGGATTTGAACCTACGACATCGGGTTTTGGAGACCCACGTTCTACCGAACTGAACTAAGAGCGCTTTCTTATCACAATAGATAAAGCTGGAAAGAACGGGTTTTTTATAACTCAAAACTCTATCTACATCGTATATGTATATACTATCTATCATATAGAGTATCATAAAAAAATTAGAGATTACGTATGTCCAAATTTAATCAAAATTTCAATTAATTCCTCCTTACTTCTCAGAGGAAAAGTAATTAGGTAGGGATGACAGGATTTGAACCCGTGACATTTTGTACCCAAAACAAACGCGCTACCAAGCTGCGCTACATCCCTTTCAATTTAATGGGTTTTTCTAATGTAATTGTAAAGAATCCTTGTCTTGTTTTCCACATCTTCATTTCCCATACAAATACATAATTAAATGAATTTGCCCTGCCATTTTTTCTTCTTTTTGGTTTCGTATCCTAATACCTATAAGGTATGATAGAAATTTCTATTTATGTATATGAAAAACCTGCCATAAACTAAAAAAAGATTTTTCGGGAATGCCCAGTAGGAAGGGGCATGTTTTTCTTTTTCTTAAAAAAATTTCTTACCTACCATACTACTATAATTAATTATTAATTCTATTATTATTGTACATTTTAATTTGGCTTATACAAACACAAGTAGTCTTTAACTATCATATATACATCGGATTTTAGATCCGATATGGATTACTTTTTTTTACATTAAAGAAATTTTAAAGGAGGATTTAAAATAAAATGCGAGATTTCAAAACATATCTTTTTGTGGCACCGGTACTAAGTACTTTATGGTTTGGTACTTTAGCTGGTCTATTAATAGAAATCAATCGTTTTTTCCCAGATGCGTTGACATTCCCCTTTTTTTCATTCTAGTTATTGATATGGGAAGGGATTAATGAATGAAGATTGGAGAATGAAATACTGTGATTAAAAATATAGTTAAAAAACTTTTGAATTTGATTCCGTAATATTTATTTCCTTTATATTATTCTTACTCTATTGATTTCAACAAAATCTTTCGAATTGTTTTTCTAGTTAGCAACTTCTGTTTTTGCAACTTTTCTATTTTTTTTTTTTACTTTAAATTTAAAATAGAAAAGTTGCTTGAATCAAACATCCATATCCAAAGGAGGTTCATGGCTAAGGGTAAAGATGTCCGAATAAAAGTTATTCTGGAATGTACTAGTTGTGTTCGAAAGAGTGTTAATAAAGGATCAAGGGGCGTTTCCAGATATATTACTCAAAAGAATCGACACAATACGCCTAGTCGGTTGGAATTGCGAAAATTCTGCCCCTATTGTTACAAACATACCGTTCATGGAGAGATAAAGAAATAGATCGAACCGGGTGTCTGTCTATTAGTTAAAGGGACAAAACAATTTTCATTATATATTATTTACTATTTTTTTTAATAGAAAATTGATTTCTATATTAAACTATTTCCTATTATTATATATAATATATAAATATAATATATAAAATAGAAATAAACAAATCCTATTTAGGCTGGACCTAAAAAAATTAGAATTAAAAATTAGGATTTTTAGGATTTTCGGTATAAGGACGAAACTAAACAAACTATGGATAAATCCAAGCGACCCTTTATTAAATCCAAGCGATCGTTTCGTAGGCGTTTGCCCCCGATCCAATCGGGGGATCGAATTGATTATAGAAACATGAGTTTAATTAGTCGATTTATTAGTGAACAAGGAAAAATTTTATCTAGGCGAGTGAATAGATTGACCTTGAAACAACAACGATTAATTACTATTGCTATAAAACAAGCTCGTATTTTATCTTTGTTACCTTTTCTTAATAATGAGAAACAATTTGAAAGAACCGAGTCGACTACGAGAACTGCGAGTTTTAGAACCAAAAAGAAATAATAGACTTATTTATTCTTTTTCTTTATTTTTATATAACGGATTGCGGTTTTGTTCGAAAAAAAAATAGAAGAATCTAGATTCTTCTATATTTGATTGTCACGTCGTAAGATAATATAAAAATGGGGCATTTTTTTTTTGAATGAATTTGTTGATTTTTATTTATTTATTGTATTTTCTCAGACTAATTTCTACTCTAGACTCCCGGAGAATAAACTCCGGGGAACTTAATTTAAATCATTTCGAGGTATTCTTTCGAACCTTCCTTTTTTATGATCTCATTGTAAATCATATAAATACAATTCCTATTTAATATAGCTATTTGGGCAAGTATTTTACGATTAAGAAGCAACTGTCTCTTGTACAGATCGTGTATAAATTTACTATAATTATAGTATACAACTTTTTCGCGAATTACTGCGTTTATCCGAGTGATCCACAAACGACGAAAATCCCTCTTTTGTCTATCTCTATCCCGATGAGCCGAAACCAAAGCTCGTATTTTCTGTTGAGCAATAGTTCGAGTAAGCCTTGAATGAGCCCCTCGAAAGCTTGATCCAAAGAAACGAATTTTTCTTCTTCGTCTTCGAGCTATATATCCTCGTTTAACTCTAGTCATTGAATAAATAAAACTTTGATGAATAACTAATTGATTTTCTTTCTTTGAGTTATTCTTTTATCTCCCTGATCTATTAATAACAAAACGGATTTTTCCAATGTATAAAATAAAAATTCCAATGGCTTTTGCTACTATAACCTTCCCAACCACTTTTTTCTTTTTTTTCGACATTGCGTCTTGAAACAAAACAAAAATTGTATTAATGTATCAAAGAAAAGTAAATAAAAAAATGTAAATTCAAATTAAATATAGATATAGTGGGTTCCTTCGTTTCTATGGTTCCTTTTTAAACGGTGAGGTCCTTTCTATACACCGGAGCCCTTTAACTTCATTTCCGAAATCTTATTGATAACTTGTACAGTTCAAACTTTTTGGCTCTACCCATGAATTCTCCAGTAATAGGTCTTTCACAACGAGATCCGCCTATATAGTAACGATATTTAATTTTGAAGGTTAGCTGGATAGCTGACCCTGTTAGTCCGTTCTTTCAAGAATGGTAGCCTAATTTTTTTGCTCTTAAAATAAGATTCCCTGCTAAACGGATAACGTTCGCTACCGATGGGAAGTTTTTTCTTATCTTAAATCTGATTTATACCAATAGAAACCATAAATTTCATACTCAATAGATGAATGGATCTTTTTTATTTTATTAATTTTAGATAGCGGCTGGAGTTTTAGACTATTCACCAGTACTGATCATTGATACTGGAAAAATTCTTTCCTTTCATTTGTTTTTGTTCCAGCTCATAATCTGAACGAGTCACACATACACCCTAGTACATGTTCCTCGGCGCTGAGGGCATCCCCGAAGAGCGGGGGATTTCGTGACATTTCTGATTGGCTGTCTTGTGTTTCTAATAAGTTGTTTAATAGTTGGCATGCTGAATCATATACATAATGGGCTGGTTTAGATCAATCCTAACCGAATCTATTTCTAATTAATAGAATAGGAAACCCAGACTGGTAAACCTAGTAAGAACAAAAAATTGTAAATGGTTAACTATTTTTATTCGTTTTATTCGACCGCTACAAGATCAACAATTCCATGAGCTTGGGCTTCTGTTGCTGACATAAAAATATCCCTTTCCATATCTTCGGATACAACCCATACGGGTTTGCCCGTTCGTTGTACATAAACCCTTGTGAGGGTTTCGCGCAATTTCAAAAGTTCTTCCGCTTCCAGGAGAAATTCTCCCGTTTGTGCCTCATAAAAAGAGCTCGCGGGTTGATGAATCATTACCCTGATGATATACCATAATAAAAGTTCTTCTATCTCGCACAATTCGGCGAAGAGAAGAAATACGAAATAACAATAAAAAAAGATAGAATTGAACAACCGTACGTGCATCTTTTTCGCATTGCATACGGCTCTACAATGGAATTTACTTTGATTTTTCGTTGAAGAAAGAAAAAATATAGAATCGATCAGATCCCGATTAGTAAATTATCCAATTACCACCCTTCTTTTCGTAGGAATTCAAAAATACTATGATGGCTCCGTTGCTTTATATATTTATTTCGTCTGTAATTCAGCAATCCCAAAGTTTCTTTTTGATCCGAAAAATAAGGAAGAATTTTTTTTGTACTCTTTCAAACCTAAATAGAGTCTTTTTTATGAAAAAAGTTTGTGACGCTGAAATGGACTCCTGATATAAAATAAAAAATCGGGAATACTCTTCATCTCATACTACTCTTTCGATATATAATCGAATGTTTTGAAACTAAAAGAGAAAAAAATTCTCATATCGAATTCAAAGTGCCATGCTATTATTACTTATAATATTTCATACGGTGAAGGCATAGTCTTCTTTTTTCTCTCAAAATAAAAACTCATTGGCGCCAAGCGTGAGGGAATGCTAAACGTTTGGTAATTTCTCCTCCGACCAGGATAAAAGATCCCATTGAAGCAGCTAACCCCATGCATATTGTATGTACGTCTGGTCGCACAAATTGCATAGTATCATAAATAGCTACTCCGGGTATTACCCACCCGCCAGGAGAATTTATAAACAAATACAAATCCTTGGTATCGTCCTCGATACTGAGATATACCATAAGACCAATAAGTTGATTCGAGATCTCGCTATCGACTTCTTGGCCTAAAAAAAGTAATCTTTCTCGATAAAGTCGGTTGATTAGGGTAAAATGGTATCCCTTAGGAACCGTACATGCACCTTTTGATGCATACGGTTCAAACAAAATTGTGAAAAAAAATCAATGTGTAGATTATATATCCCTTTCTTTTTTATTTTTCATAGAGATTTGATAATGAATAATCAAGGGTCTCCTTTTCCATTTTTCAAGAAAACTTTCTTTTATTGCTCCTTTCCCGAAATTACCTAATTATCCATATAATAATAGAATACTATTTCTATAATTAAATATTGCTATAATTAAATATTTCTATAATTAAAATAGAATAAAATTCTACTAAAATCAAAAAATAGAATTTACTAACCCTATCAAACTTACTTTTCATTGATGTATCATATCATCGAGATTCAATACAAATCACGATGTCATTTTCTTGTTCTTGAATAGGTCTCTTTCATTTTTTTAGGTTTATGCTCTACTCCGGGTAAAGATCTGTCCGATTTTTATTTGCACATATAGTACAAATGTTTCCAATACCACTTGTTTTTTTGTTAAGATTTCTCGTTTTTTTCTTTCTTTCATTAATTTCAATATTCAACCTATTCATTACTTTATTCAAGTGATTAAGATTGAGATTGCTCTTTTTCGATTTTTTTATTTTATTTCAAATCGAAACAATTAAGAGTTAAAAAAAAAAGAAACTATATAATACAAGTAGTAATCTGTAATATAGTCCCAATTGGGATTGGGCTTTTTATAAACGGAGTCTGGATACTTCATTTTGTTGGTCCAACCGAGCCAACCCTAAATTTTTCTAACTGATAATAGTAATCTAAATCCCCCTAAAACTAAAAAATGGATCTAATTGCATTTCACGCTCCAAATTTTGGATGATTCAATCAATCTTTTTTGGGCGAAAGGGAGGATATCTCAATCGGGAGAGAGAACGGGGAAATCCCGTATGACCTAATATATCTGACAAGTCGCACTATACGTCAACCCAAGATGCATCTTCCTCTCCAGGACTTCGAAAGGGAACTTTTGGAACACCAATAGGCATTAAATGAAAGAAAAAATAATTAAGTACTCTATTTCACTTTGATGTGGAAACGTAATAATAGTAATTAGTTTTATTGTCTTTCTAATATCAACCTTTGTTCTATTTTCTGCATAGATTAGAAAGGTTTCGTTTTAAAAGATAGAATAAATAAAGGAAAATTCTTAACAATATAGCCTTTTAATAATAATCAGGTATGAAAGCATTTACTGATAGACGATGGTATCAACTCCCCATTGCGTATTGCTACTTATCGGGTATAGAATAGATTTGTTTCTTTTTGTTCCTACAAACATAATTGTTCCATTATTACCAATAAGAATAGAACAAACATTAACCCTTGTTCCGATATAATCCATTGAGCAAAAGGGATCCATTGCATAGTCATAGTCTTTTCCAATGCAATAAAGTCACATAGTGTCATTTTTCTTTGATAAAGGGGTATTTTCATGGGTTTGCCTTGGTATCGTGTTCATACCGTTGTATTGAATGATCCCGGTCGGTTGATTTCTGTCCATATCATGCATACAGCTCTGGTTGCTGGTTGGGCTGGTTCGATGGCTCTATATGAATTAGCCGTTTTTGATCCCTCTGACCCCGTTCTTGATCCAATGTGGAGACAGGGTATGTTCGTTATACCCTTCATGACTCGTTTAGGAATAACGAATTCATGGGGTGGTTGGAGTATTACAGGGGGGACTATAACGGATCCCGGCATTTGGAGTTACGAAGGTGTGGCCGGAGCGCATATTGTGTTTTCTGGCTTGTGCTTTTTGGCAGCTATTTGGCATTGGGTATATTGGGATCTAGAAATTTTTTCTGATGAACGTACAGGAAAACCTTCTTTGGATTTGCCTAAGATTTTTGGAATTCATTTATTTCTTTCCGGAGTGGCTTGTTTTGGTTTTGGTGCATTTCATGTAACTGGCTTGTATGGTCCCGGAATATGGGTGTCCGATCCTTATGGACTGACTGGAAAAGTACAACCTGTAAGTCCAGCATGGGGCGTGGAAGGTTTTGATCCTTTTGTTCCAGGAGGAATAGCTTCTCATCATATTGCAGCAGGGACATTAGGCATATTAGCCGGTCTATTCCATCTTAGTGTCCGTCCACCTCAACGTCTATATAAAGGATTACGTATGGGCAATATTGAAACCGTTCTTTCTAGTAGTATTGCTGCTGTCTTTTTTGCAGCTTTTGTTGTTGCTGGAACTATGTGGTATGGTTCAGCAACTACCCCGATCGAATTATTTGGCCCTACTCGTTATCAATGGGATCAGGGATACTTTCAGCAAGAAATATACCGACGAATAAGTGCTGGGCTAGCTGAAAATCAAAGTTTATCAGAAGTTTGGTCGAAAATTCCTGAGAAATTAGCTTTTTATGATTACATTGGCAATAATCCAGCGAAAGGAGGATTATTTAGAGCGGGCTCAATGGACAACGGCGATGGAATAGCTGTTGGATGGTTAGGACACCCTATTTTTAGAGATAAAGAAGGACGTGAACTCTTTGTACGCCGTATGCCTACTTTTTTTGAAACCTTTCCGGTCGTTTTGATAGATGGGGACGGAATTGTTAGAGCTGATGTTCCTTTTCGAAGAGCGGAATCTAAGTATAGCGTTGAACAAGTGGGTGTAACTGTTGAGTTTTATGGTGGTGAACTTAACGGAGTCAGTTATAGTGATCCTGCTACTGTGAAAAAATATGCTAGACGTGCTCAATTGGGTGAAATTTTCGAACTAGACCGTGCTACTTTGAAATCGGATGGTGTTTTTCGTAGTAGTCCGAGGGGTTGGTTTACTTTTGGGCATGCTTCCTTTGCCCTACTCTTCTTTTTCGGACACATTTGGCATGGGTCTAGAACCTTGTTCAGAGATGTTTTTGCTGGTATTGACCCTGATTTGGATGTTCAAGTAGAATTTGGCGCATTCCAAAAAATTGGAGATCCAACTACAAGAAGACAAGGAGTTTAATCCAACATTGCTTTGTTATTTTTTGCCTCTCTTTTTTTTGTGATTTGACATAGGATATTAGGGCAATCTTGATTTGAATCACTACCTTTTTTTTACTCTTTCTTTTTTTTTATCATTATCGGGAAAAGAATCCCAAGTAAACAGGTATGGAAGCTATAATTGTAAACCACAATCGAATCTATGGAAGCATTGGTTTATACATTTCTATTAGTCTCGACTTTAGGGATAATTTTTTTCGCTATCTTTTTTAGGGAACCTCCTAAAATTCAAACTAAAAAGATGAAATGATTTTTCATTATCTCAATTGAAGTAATGAGCCTTCCCATATGGGAAGGCTCATTACTTCGACTAGTCTCCGTGTTCCTCGAAGGGATCTCTTAGTTGTTGGGAGGGTTGCCCAAAAGCGGTATATAAAGCATACCCAGTAAAACTTACAAGTAAACCAGATATAAAGATGGCGACTAGGGTTGCTGTTTCCATTATTCTATAATTTTAAGACCACAATGGATCTATTATAAAATCATTTATTTACAACGGAATGGTATACAAAGTCAACAGATCTCAATGAATATAATCGGATTTATGGCTACACAAACCGTTGAGGGTAGTTCTAGATCTCGTCCCAAACCTACTACCGTAGGGTCTTTATTGAAACCGTTGAATTCGGAATATGGTAAAGTAGCTCCTGGGTGGGGAACTACTCCTTTGATGGGAGTTGCAATGGCTTTATTTGCGGTATTCCTATCTATTATTTTGGAAATTTATAATTCTTCCGTTTTACTGGATGGAATTTCAATGAATTAGATTTCATTTTCTTGTAAATGAAATCCAAAAGAACCGGGAAGTTCTAACCTTCCAAGACAAAGTGCATTTTTAGATCTCTGGTTTCGATTTCTAACTTCCCTTTTGGTAGTTCGATCGCGGAATTTCTTTCTGTA